AATAAAAAAATTGAAATGGAATAAAAAAATGATTTTTTCGAGTGATCTGATCGTGTGATACCTTTACCCCTTTTTCTTATCATTCGAGATATTGTATGACTGGGCCTTCTAACGAGTTAAAATTAAAGTAAACAAAGTATAAAGCATTAGAAAAAAGATATAAGGCCACACTTCGTTCGAAAAAATACACGATACATTTAATAAAAATAATAAATAAAAGAAAGAATAAAAATAGAAATGATTTTCAAATTTTATTCCATAGTGAGTCAAAGAAAGTTTCATTTTTTGAATAAAACTATACAAGACGGGTTCGTTCGTATTAGTATTTAAAAAATTAGTATTAGTTTTTTAAGAATTGTCCAACGAATCTCTTGATTCGGAATTAGGGAATGAATAGCTGTTACAGATGATGAATTTTTTTCCCTTTGTCACTCTATTTTTGTTATTGCCGTCTAGAACCTCGACTGATTCTAATTGATAAATTCAAAAACTTTCACTTGAACTTATTCGTTCAATTGGTATTTTTTCTTATTCTCGTATCTTTATCTTTCAAAAATTTGAACATATATTTAAGGAAGTCCCTTAAAAACATCTACTTAGGCAAGTACTTTACAAGCATATGTCTAAAAATAGCATATTTCCTTTAGCTTCTTCATGCCTACGATAACTAGTTATTTCGGTTTTCTACTAGCGGCTTTAACTATAACCTCCGTTCTATTTATTGGTCTGAGTAAGATACGACTTATTTAAAATGAATTGAATGAGCAATTCATAAAATAAAAAGAAAAATTTCTGCAGTATTCCATCTATTCTATAGGTGCAAATTTTCAATTCTGGGTCATTGAGATTCATGAGTAATACAGATTAATATTTAAGGATAGATATTACCTTTCTTTTTCTCTTTTCAAAGAAAAAATGGAAATGATTGAAGTTTTTCTATTTGGAATCGTCTTAGGTCTAATTCCTATTACTTTGGCTGGGTTATTTGTAACTGCATATTTACAATATAGACGTGGTGATCAGCTGGACCTTTGATTAATTAAGGTCCATTTTTTTGATTGACCGTGCTCTTTCTTTACTTTAATCCTGAAAAGGTCAAATTGAGAGCCTGTTCCATTATTGCCATGTAATTTTGACCTAACAAAACAAGAACGGAATCGCGCTCTGTAGGATTTGAACCTACGACATCGGGTTTTGGAGACCCACGTTCTACCGAACTGAACTAAGAGCGCTTTCTTACCACAATAAAAAACGAATGTCAGGAAAGGGATTCTTTTTGTAGCTCCAACACATCTTGCATGCGCCTACATATGCTATCCTATATAGCAGGATATAATGAAAGATCGTCTATGTCCAATTTGGAATCGATCTCTCGTTAATGTTCCGAGGAGAAGAAATAAGTAGGGATGACAGGATTTGAACCTGTGACATTTTGTACCCAAAACAAACGCGCTACCAAGCTGCGCTACACCCCTTTCGATTAATTTACAGTGTCATTGTAGAGAATCCCCATTTTGTTTTCTATATCTTTCTCTTTATTTACAATTTACAGAGAAAGGTGATATTTCGATTTATTCTTTGTCTTTGGTCTCATATCAGATAACATATAATAAAAAATCGACACACGTATGAAATAGAAATATATATATATATATATGAAAATATATATATGAAACCACCTTCAAATTGCTGAATGTTCAGGCGGAAGGGACCCTCTTTTTGTTCTTTTAAGATTTTAGAAAAGAAGAGGCAAATCTTAGCTACTAAATCCTTGCACATTTCCATTGGAATTAGGGAGTCCATGTACAAATACAGGTGGTTCCTAATTACATATACATTTGATCATATAGCTATTTTGTTTATGTATTACAATAAAGCAGGAGGTTCTAAAATGCGGGATCTAAAAACATATCTCTCCGCGGCACCGGTATTAAGCACTTTATGGTTTGGGTCTTTAGCAGGTCTATTGATAGAGATTAATCGTTTTTTCCCAGATGCGTTGACATTCCCTTTTTTTTCATTTTAGTTATTTTATTGGTCTAACTGTTGGCAGAGGAGGGATTGAAGAAGATTAGAGATAGAACGTAATATCTGTGACTAGTACTTCTCCCCTCCCTACTCTTTCTTTTCTTCGTTGTTTTATTATTCTATTTTTATTCTATTTATTTGTTATTATTATATTCTATTTAATATTATTCTATTTAATATTAGAAATTTTTAATATTAGATATTAGTTATTATTTAGAAAGAAGTAGAATAAGTTAGAAAAGAGAAAGAATCAAATTTTAGTCAACCTCAGTAAAAGACGGAACTCGCCCCAGGCTTAATTAAATAGTGATAACGAAAATGGAAATGTGACTATGGCAACAGTATCATAAAGATACACTTATTAAATGAAATACTCTCCTTCAATTCTCAATCTAACTAGGAAATACTTAGAATAATTAAACCCATTGTATTACTTATTATTAATATATTGATTGCAACGAAATCTTTCATAAATTGAATTTCAAGCTCGCAACTTCCATTTTTTTCTTTCCTTTCTTTTTCTTCGATTCGGGTCGAAAAATAGAACAGTTAAGTGAATAGAAAACCAAAAAGGGGGTTCATGGCCAGGGGTAAAGATGCCCGAGTAAGAGTTATTTTGGAATGCACTGGGTGTGTTCGACCGGGTGTTAGTGTTAATAAGAAATCAAGAGGCATTTCCAGATATATTACTCAAAAAAATCGACACAATACACCCGGTCGATTGGAATTGAGAAAATTCTGTCCCTATTGTTACAAACATCGAATTCACGGGGAGATAAAGAAATAGATAGAATTGATCACCTGCGTGTCACTCCTTCAAGGAACCTGAAAAAAGAGATATTAACTATATCTTAGATAGTATTAACCATATCTTAGATAGTTAATAACACATAATTAATATAAAACATATATTAAAAAATGAATATATTAATAGCATAGAATATATAGAATCCCTAAAACAAAAAAAAATTCTATTTCTTAATTCTAAATCATTTTAGATTTGATCAAACGAAATAGGATTTTTTGGATAAGGAATAAACAAAACATGCATAAATTCAAGCGACTTTTTCATAAATCCAAGCGTTCTTTGCGTAGGCGTTTGCCCCCGATCAAATCGGGGGATCGAATTGCTTATAGAAACATGAGTTTAATTAGTCGATTTATTAGTGAACAAGGAAAAATTTTATCTAGACGGGTAAATCGATTGACCTTAAAACAACAACGATTAATTACTATTGCTATCAAACAAGCTCGTATTTTATCTTTGTTACCTTTTCTTAATAATGAAAAACAATTTGAAAAAGGCGAGTCGACTGCTAGAACTGCTGGTCTTAGAACCCGAAATCAAATCAATAGGCTTACTCTTCAATAGAATTAAACTCCCAATCCGAATTCAAATAAGGATTTCTTTTTTGTTTAAAATACAGGTTGTAAGAAAAAAACGAATTGAATTGGGTAAGAACAAGGAATCAATCTTTTTTTATTGAACGTGTTTGCTTATTTTAACGACTGTATCCTATTCTATAATACAAATTTCTACTCTACCTTCCCGGAGTTCATTATTCAGGGAACTCCATTTAAAGCATCTCGAGCGATTCCTTCCAATTGCCTTATTTTATTATTTCATTGGAAATCATATAAAGACTTTTTTTATTTAATATAGCCATTTGCGCAAGTATTTTACGATTAAGAAGCAACTGCCTCTTGTACAGATTGCGCATTAATATACTATAACTATAGGATACCCACCTCTCGCGAATTACTGCATTTATTCGCGTGATCCACAAACGACGAAAATCTCTCTTTTGCCTATCTCTATCCCGATGAGCGGAAACCAAAGCTCGTATTTTCTGTTGAGTAATAGTTCGAGTAAGTCTTGAACGAGCCCCCAGAAAGCTTGAGGCAAATAAACGAATTTTTGTTCTACGGTTCCGAGCTATATATCCTCGTCTAATTCTGGTCATTGAATAAATGAAACTTTGAGTAATAACTGATCGATTTGCTTTCTTTCAGTTACTCTTTATTTTCTTTGCTAGCCTATTAATTAACAAAACGGGTTCTCCCAATGTATAAGGTAAAAACTCCAATGGCTTTTGCTACAATAACCTTCCCAACCACGATTTTGTTTGAGGCATTTTATCAATGTCTCGAAAAAAAAGCACATTAAATATAATATGGATAAAGAAATGGTGGGTTCCATCGTTTCTATGGTTACTTCTGAAATTAAACGGTAAGGTCCTCTCTATACACCGGAGCCGCTTTCTTCGTTCTTCATTTAATCAATATATTAACTTGTACAGTTCACACTCTTTGACTCTACGACTCTACCCATGGGATTATCCAGTAATAGACCTTTCACAAGGAGATCCACCCAATATAGTAACGGTATTTAATTATGAAGATTCGTTGGGTAGCTGACCCTCTGAGTCCGTTCTTGCAAGAGTCTGGGCATAATTTTTCTGCTTTAAAAAAAAAAAAGAATTTCCCTGGATAATCAGTTGCTACCAATGGATAATTCTTTTCATCTTAAATTGAAAAATTAAGGGGTACAGGTGTTTGTCCCAATGGAAACCAAAAATTTAGTCCACAATATACACAATAACAAGATATGGTAGATCTTTTTTTTAGATCGTGAATGGAGGAACTCCATTCTATCCTATTCGTTGGTACTGTACCGATCACTGATACTGGAATTTTTTTCTTTTGTCCCAATCCAGGATCTGAACGAGTCGCACATACACCCGAATACATGTTCCTCGGCGCTGAGGACATCCCCTAAGAGCGGGGGATTTCGTGACATTTTTTATTGGCTGCCTTGTATTCCTAATAAGTTGTTTAAGAGTTGGCATCGAAATCGTATCTGAATCATATATCGAAAGGGGGTGGTTTAGATTGATCCTAACCGGATGATTATGATTTCTTTTAATATAATATATTTTTCTAAATATAAATTTTAGTAAATTTAATATACTAAATAGAAACTATTAAACTGTTAAATATTAAAATTTCAAAATTGGATTTTAAATGAAACTGGATTTTCAATGTGATTTGTGTGAAATCTTTGCTATTTTTCAACCGCTACACGATCAACAATTCCATGAGCTTGGGCTTCTGTTGCTGACATAAAAGCATCCCTTTCCATGTCTTCGGATACCATCCATAAGGGTTTGCCCGTTCTTTGTACATAAACCCTTGTGATGGTTTCGCGCAGCTTCAGCAGTTCTTCCGCTTCCAGGACAAATTCTCCTACTTGTGCCATAAAAAAACCACCAAAAGGCTGATGGATCATTACCCTAATGATAGAACATAATAAATGGTTATTCGATCTTTCATGATTAAGGCAGTAGAAGATAAAAAGAAAAAGAAAGAATAAGAAAAAAAAATAAGAAAAAACGATAGAATTGACCAACCGTACATGCATGGTTTGCACATTGCATACGGCTCTTTAATAGATCAGACCCAGATTGGTAAATGATCTAATAACCGCCCTTCCTTTTTCTTTTTTTTAGGAGTTAAAAAAAAATACTATGACGGTTCCGTTGCTTTATATCTTTATTATTTTTTTTTATTTCATTTGTGATTCAGCAATCCCAAAGTTTCTTTTTTTCGGATTCTTTTCTTTCCGAACATATCCAAAATAGCCTTTCTTTGGCTTTGGGTGTGAAAACAAAAAAAGTTTGTGACACTGAAACGGGCCTCCGATAGATAAGAAAAAATCGGCAATACCCTTTTTCATACTACTCTTTCGATACATAATTTAATGATTTTTTATTTTTAATTGTTTTTTCAAAAACAATACAATTTTGTTTCTATCGAATTCGAAGTGCCATGCTATTATTACTGAAAAATATTTTATATGGTGAAGGCATAGTCTTTTTTCTCTAAAAAAAAACTCATTGGCGCCAAGCGTGAGGGAATGCTAAACGTTTGGTAATTTTTCCTCCGACCAGGATAAAAGATCCCATTGAAGCGGCTAATCCCAGGCATATTGTCTGTACATCCGTTCGCACAAATTGCATAGTATCATAAATAGCTATTCCAGGTATTACCCATCCGCCTGGAGAGTTGATAAACAAATAAAGATCTTTGGTATCACTCTCCATAGTTAGATATAATATAAGAGCAATAAGTTGATTCGCGAGATGAGTATTAATTATTTGGCCTAAAAAAAGTAATCTTTCTCGATAAAGTCGGTTGATTAGGATAAAATTCGATCCTTTCGGAACCGTACATGCATCCTTTGATGCATACGGTTCAACAAAAACCGCGAAAACAAATAAGAATCAATGTGTAGATCCTAGTTCTCCTTCTTTTTTCCTAAGAGGCTCTTTCTAATTTTCTATTCTAACGAAGAAATTTTTCTTCCATTTTTCTTGAAAAATAAGTTTTGGCCTGTTTACCTAAAAAAGGGGGCATTTACTAAACTTTTCGAACTAACTTCTTTTTGATGTATTGTTTCATCGAGATCCAATCTAAATCACGATGTCATTCTCTTGTTCCTGAATGGTCCTCTTCAATTCTTTTAGGTTTATGCTCTACTCCGAGTAAAGATCCACCCGATTTTTATTTGCACATATAGAGCAAAAGGCCCCATTACCACGTCTTTTTGCGAAGACTTCTTTTTTTTTCAATTCATTTCATGTCTTCCGTCAAATATTCAACGTATTTATATATTAGTCACGTAATTTTGATTAACAGTTGGAAATTACTTTAATTTAATAAATAAAAAATTTAATTTAATAAATAAAAAAGTCAAATATGATACAAGTAGTAATCATAGAGAATCTATTACCAATTGGGTTTTTTCTAAACGGAGCCTGGATACCACATTTTTTTATTAGTCCAAACAAGCCAACCATAAATTTTATTCTAATAGATAATATTAATCTGGATACCTCCCAACAAAAAAATCTTATTTTATTTCATTGCACTTCACGCTCCAAATTTTGGATGATTCGATCAATCCTTTTTGGGCGAAGCAGAAGGATATCTCAATCGGGGGAGAAAACGGGGAAATCCCATATGACCCACTCTATCTGACAAGTCGCGCTATATGTCAACCCAGGATGAAGCGTTTTCCCCAGGATTTCGAAAGGGTATTCTTGGAACACCAATAGGCATAAAACGAAAGAACAAATGAAGTATTATATCTCACTTTGATGTGGAATCGTAATAATGGTTTTTTTTTAATAATATTGTCTTTTCTCCTCTATTTTAGCCATAGAGTCTTTTCTCCTCTATTTTAGCCATAGATTAGATAAATTTATAAATAAACTCAAGGAAGACAGAATGAATAAAATAACAAAAATTGAGGCACTTTGAAAGCTAAAGGAATACGACCATATAAAATGATATCAACCCCCCATTGCGTATTGGTACTTATCGGGTATAAAATAGATTTGCTTCTCTTTGTTCCTACGAACAGAATTAGAATTGTTCCTTTATTATTACTAAAAGACTGGAACAAAGATTAATCCTTTCTCTCAGATAATGCACTGAAAGGGGGAGGTCCATAGTATAGTTTTCCAATGCAATAAAGTTACATAGTGTCTAGATAAAGGGGTATTTTCCATGGGTTTGCCTTGGTATCGCGTTCATACCGTCGTATTGAATGATCCCGGTCGTTTGCTGGCTGTCCATATAATGCATACGGCTCTGGTTGCTGGTTGGGCTGGTTCGATGGCTCTATATGAATTAGCAGTTTTTGATCCCTCTGACCCTGTTCTCGACCCAATGTGGAGACAGGGTATGTTCGTTATACCCTTTATGACTCGTTTAGGAATAACCGATTCATGGGGCGGTTGGACTATCACAGGCGGAACTATAACGAATCCGGGTATTTGGAGTTACGAAGGTGTGGCCGGGGCACATATTGTGTTTTCTGGATTGTGCTTCTTGGCAGCCATCTGGCATTGGGTGTATTGGGATCTAGAAATATTTACTGATGAACGTACAGGAAAACCTTCTTTGGATTTGCCCAAGATCTTCGGAATTCATTTATTTCTCTCAGGAGTGGCTTGCTTTGGGTTTGGCGCATTCCATGTAACAGGATTGTACGGCCCTGGAATCTGGGTATCCGATCCTTATGGCCTAACCGGAAAGGTCCAATCTGTAAATCCAGCGTGGGGTGTGGAAGGTTTTGATCCTTTTGCTCCGGGAGGAATAGCCTCTCATCATATTGCAGCAGGGACATTGGGCATATTAGCGGGACTATTTCATCTTAGTGTCCGTCCGCCACAACGTCTATACAAAGGATTGCGTATGGGAAATATTGAAACCGTCCTTTCCAGTAGTATTGCTGCTGTCTTTTTTGCGGCTTTTGTTGTTGCTGGAACTATGTGGTATGGTTCAGCAACTACTCCGATTGAATTATTCGGTCCCACTCGTTATCAATGGGATCAGGGATATTTCCAGCAAGAAATATATCGAAGAGTTGTTGCTGGGCTAGCCGAGAATCAAAGTTTATCCGAAGCTTGGTCTAAAATTCCTGAAAAATTAGCTTTTTATGATTACATTGGGAATAATCCGGCAAAAGGGGGATTGTTCAGAGCGGGCTCGATGGATAACGGGGATGGAATCGCTGTTGGGTGGTTAGGGCATCCTGTCTTTAGAGATAAAGAAGGCCGTGAACTTTTTGTGCGTCGTATGCCTACTTTTTTTGAAACATTTCCAGTTGTTTTGGTCGACGGTGACGGAATTGTTAGAGCCGATGTTCCTTTTCGAAGGGCGGAATCGAAGTATAGTGTCGAGCAAGTAGGTGTAAATGTTGAATTCTATGGCGGCGAACTCAATGGCGTCAGTTATAGTGATCCCGCTACTGTTAAAAAATATGCTAGACGTGCTCAATTGGGTGAAATCTTTGAATTAGATCGTGCTACTTTGAAATCCGATGGTGTTTTTCGTAGTAGTCCAAGGGGTTGGTTTACTTTTGGACATGCTTCATTTGCTCTGCTCTTCTTCTTTGGGCACATTTGGCATGGCGCTAGAACCCTGTTCAGAGATGTTTTTGCTGGTATTGATCCAGATTTGGACGCTCAAGTAGAATTTGGAGCATTCCAAAAACTAGGGGATCCAACTACAAAAAGACAAGTAGTTTGATACAACATTGCTCCCTTATCTATTTTTTGACATGGGTTATCGGAGAAATTTGGATCTGAATCGACGACTTGTCTTTGGGTCTTGCTCCTTCTTTAATCCAGGAGATGGCTCCAAATAAACAGGTACGGAAGCTATAATTGTAAACCACAATCAAATCTATGGAAGCATTGGTTTATACATTCCTCTTAGTCTCGACTCTAGGGATAATTTTTTTCGCTATCTTTTTTCGAGAACCGCCTAAAGTTCCAACTAAAAAGATGAAATGATTTTTCATTATCTTACTTGAAGTAATGAGTCTCCCAATATTGGGAGACTCATTACTTCAACTAGTCCCCGTGTTCCTCGAATGGATCTCTTAGTTGTTGAGAAGGTTGCCCGAAAGCAGTATATAAGGCATACCCAGTAAAACTTACAAGTAAACCAGATAGAAAGATGGCAATTAGGGTTGCTATTTCCATTATTATATAATTTCAAGACCACAACGGATCTATGAGATAAGATTACTTAATTTACAATGAAATTGTATACAAAGTCAACAGATCTCAATGAATACAAAATAGGATTTATGGTTACACAAAGCGTTGAGGGTAGTTCTAGATCTCGTCCAAAACGAACTGGTGTAGGGGGGTTATTGAAACCATTGAATTCGGAATATGGTAAAGTAGCTCCTGGATGGGGAACTACTCCATTGATGGGAGTCGCAATGGCCTTATTTGCAATATTTCTATCTATTATTTTAGAGATTTATAATTCTTCCGTTTTACTAGACGGAATTTTAATGAATTAAATTTCTGAGAATCACTAAGTCCTAGCTTTGCTTTTCACTCTAAAGTGAAGCGTTTAGGCTTGTATTTTGGGTCCGTTTTGGCAGTTCGACCGCGGAATTTCTTTGTTTCTGTATTTCCGGAATATGAGTGTGTGACTTGTTAGAATGGATCCTATTGATAGTACAGAGAATGGGTCTGTCATCTTGATAGAGATGTTTTCCCTCGTTAGATATTCATTCTAGTATCTGGAGCACGAAATATATGAAATAGATTACGAAGTATTAGAACTATGATTCATACTTAATATTCAGACCTCGCGGCCGGACTCCAAAAAATCTTTCAAACTCCTGTTCATGCTTATTTTGATCACAGGGCAAGTGTTTTTTTTTGTTATTATAACTATTCCTATTCATTGAATAAGTGATGATACAATGGTTCTTACTCAGAGAATTATTGGACTTAGCTTGAAGGTTTTATCGAATCATCGCGGTTCTAGTATGAATCTGGGGTTTCAATCGGTTCATGGGGTCTTAACAAGAGAATTCCTATCAAGCACTAAAAAAGAAAGTAAACCCATATTACAAACAAAAATAATAAATCAAAGTAAGGTAAATAGGTAAATAGAAGATTCAAGAGGCCTGTAACGATCAACATCAAGACGAATGCGCCGACTTGATATTTTTGCATTATAACCACAAAAAATAGTTTCAAGAATAGTTTAATAGTTTTCGGATTTTTTTATTTTCGTTCTTTTGTATCTTCTGAGAAGATTGAATCATAGGATTAAGACGTTTCTTTACTATTACACATATTTGTTTCCACCAGTATTTTGGTCTTTCTGTTTGAGCTGTACGAGATGAAAGTCTCATTTACGGTTCGTGGAGAGGGAGTCCCCTTGGGTTACCTATCTCAATAAAGTCTATGATTGGTTCGAAGAACGTCTTGAGATTCAGGCGATTGCAGATGATATAACTAGTAAATACGTTCCTCCTCATGTCAACATATTTTATTGTTTAGGAGGGATAACGCTTACTTGTTTTTTAGTACAAGTGGCTACGGGGTTTGCTATGACTTTTTACTATCGGCCAACCGTTACTGAGGCTTTTGCTTCTGTTCAATACATAATGACTGAAGCCAACTTTGGTTGGTTAATCCGATCAGTTCATCGATGGTCGGCAAGTATGATGGTCCTAATGATGATTCTGCACGTATTCCGTGTGTATCTCACCGGTGGCTTTAAAAAACCCCGTGAATTGACTTGGATTACAGGTGTGGTTCTTGCTGTCTTGACCGCCTCTTTTGGCGTAACTGGTTATTCCTTACCTTGGGACCAAATTGGCTATTGGGCAGTAAAAATAGTAACGGGTGTACCGGAAGCTATTCCTGTAATAGGATCCCCTTTGGTAGAGTTATTGCGCGGAAGTGCTAGTGTGGGCCAATCCACTTTGACTCGTTTTTATAGTTTACACACTTTTGTATTACCTCTTCTTACTGCCGTATTTATGTTAATGCATTTCTTAATGATCCGTAAGCAAGGTATTTCCGGTCCTTTATAATTTTTAAATAAAATGAAGGATATAAATCATAAATAGTTGTAATCAATCATTGATCGCTTGGGGGAGAAGAGTATTTCATTGCAATAAGAAGAGTATTTCATTGCTATAAATATGGATTATTGAAAAGAATAAGACATGTATTTGGATATTTTCCTTCAACTTTACAAAACAAGATTGTATTATTTATTTGACATGATTAGTTGACGGGAATTTTCCTAAGAGAAAATGGATTATGGGAGTGTGTGGCTTGAACTAGTGATACAGCCATGTAGATATGTGCTTTTTTTCTGCCACATTGAAATTCACAAATAAATGTGTCTTTGTTCCAACCACCGCGCAAGCTCCGTATAACAAAGAAAGGGTAGGCGGTTTTGCTTGCAGAGAGTTTTTCTATGATCAGACCCAATCATGTCGTGCATGAGCAGGGCTCCGTAAGATCCAGTATGATGTGTTATAATCCGTATTATGTTTTATCTATTCTGTTTAATTATTAATCCATTTTTGATTCTTAATCATTAAGAATCTATTAATAATTATTAATAATTAATAGTATGGAAATGCACTCATTTCCTCTGCATTGACCCCTTTGATGATTTATTATATTAATATTATCGGAGTGAACCGGGAGATCTAAAGAATGACAGCGGCTAGACTCTTTTAGTAACAAGTAAATCCTTTGTATGTAAAAAAGACCGATATTTTTTGTAGATAAAGGCCAATTACAAGGTCTAAGACGACCCAAGAAGCACTTGATCATGATCTACTTTCGTCAGCCTACTTGGGTATTGAGCATTTATCTGTAAGAATGGAATTCCTTCTAATGGATAGTGGCAACTCCGGAAAACAAGATCTGGTCCTTTTTTTCTTAAATAGAATCATTTATATAATGGATAAGATCTAGATTTTTTTATATAGAATATGAATCTTTTTGGATTTTTGATTCTTGCTCGAGCTGGATGATGAAAAATTATCACGTCCAGTTCCTTTGGAGGATGGATCCATACGAATTCGCCTATCCCAATAACAAAAAAACCTGACTTGAATGATCCTG